AACGGACCCTTTTGATTATAAAACCTTTATGGACTTTGGATTGATGTAAAAAACGGTTTTTTATTCCGATCTAAATTATAAGATCTTAGACGGAACTCTTTCATGTTTTCCAGAGATTCTAGGAATTCGTATTATTAGATTCCAAATCACGCGAGCAGTGATTAGTGATTACTCATGAAACATCGCAGTATCCTCAGTTATTTGAAGGTATTTTTTATTTCTTTTTATTGATATATAAATAAAAACAATATGAATATATTATTAAATTCTTTATTTTTTTTTATTCGTATTCGAAACGCCTCGTGATCTTCAACCAATTGTGTGCTTCAATATAATTACCAGGAGTAAGCGCTATAGCCTGTTTCCAATACTCAGCGGCTTGATCGAACCAAGCCTCCGCAATTTCCGAATCTCCCTGTCGAATGGCCTGCTCTCCCCGGTCGGAATAGAGGTTTCCTTCCCTTAGAACCGTACTTGAGAGTTTCCTAACTCATACGGCTCAACTGTCAATGCTTTTGGTATCCGTTTTACCTATCGAACGGGATGAGATTTCTCATAGATCTATCTCGCTTTTCGGTTTCGGGTTAACCAAAAGAGGTTAATCATATGAGTTTCAAACTTTAATTTTTATTTCAAATTCGTTTTTGTTTTATCTTTTATCCCACCTTCAGACGACTAAAGGACGGGCATTTCCTCTTTTCGTTAAAATTTTCTGCAAGGTAACTATCTCGGTTTCATATCCAAATTTATATAGAATCCTTGAAAAAGGCTTTCTTTCCTGCATAAGAAAGAAAGCCTTACTATCTTTGGGATCTGATCCTACACCGCTGCTCAATACCTTAGTGGATCGCCTCTATTACATAAGCAGATTACTAACTTTTATCTATCTTATATTATGTATGGCATACGTAAGCAGTTCTTAATGTATTGGCCCAAACCTCGTTAATTGACCTTTACGGTGCTTCTTCTCTATCAATTCGATTTTTTATCCATAGAATAAAGTATCTAGGCATATCTTATTTCTTCATATTTTCAACTAATATGAAGTTTCGTTCCTTGCTACAGCTCATAAAAATCGTTGTTTTTGACGATGCATATGTAGAGAGCCTTTATTTTTCTTTTTTGTTTTTACTAGAAGATTTTTTGGCCTTTCTTTTCTTTTATCTTTCTATAGTGGAGATAGTCGCACGTAATGACAGATCACGGCCATATTATTAAACGCTTGTGGTAAGAATGGGTTTCGTTCGAGTGCCCTAAAATAATATTCTAAAGCTTTCGTATGATCCCCATTACTTGTGTGAATAAGGCCTATGTTATAGAGTATATAACTTCGATCGTAGGGATCAATTTCTAGTCGCATAGCTTCATAATAATTCTGTAAAGCTTCTGCATAATTTCCTTCGGATTGCGCCGACATCCGTTACGGTCGTCATTCGATTAAAAGAATCTCCGTTCCAGAACCGTACGTGAGATTTTCATCTCATACGGCTCCTCCCTTATATGCATAATGAGAATATGTCAGTTGTTTTTGATTCCGTGTATCGATTATTCTTATTATGAATTGAGCGGGGCTAGTGTTTTTGCACGAAATTTCTAGCCAACCTTCCTGCGCGGGAGCTTTTGTTAACATCAAACGCGTTAGTACTAGATAGAAACGGTAACTCCAACAATTTCTTTGTCCTCAACGCCCCCCAATTTCCAGGAATTAGTCACTTCAACAGTCTTTGATGGTTATATGGGGATCCACGGGACAAACGAGATGGAGTTTTGTTGTCCCAACCATTCTTTTAAGTCCCAACGCAGCTAAGGAAGGGGAGTCAGTTTTTTTTGAACAAAGCTTTCGTCTTGTTGATTTCTAGGTGTAGTGCTTTTCCCCTATGCTGCCTATTAGGACTAGTAGAGTAGGATTGACCTGTAATACAGAACCAATATAGGTGTAACCTTTCGCTCAATACTAAAATGGATAATGGAAGCATATGAGGCTGCATTAATCGGGGATACACGACAGAAGGAATTGTTCTATTTATAAACTTCACCTTCAACAAGCGTAGATTTTTTTCAATAATCTATCAAAATAATAATATTTTTTCTTTCTATCCCGAATTTTGGGTCTTTATCATAAGTGGGGTAAAAAAAGAATCAAATCACACCATCCCTGTAATAGGTAAATGCCTCTTTTTCGCCTGAAGTTGTTGGAATTATTCGTAATAAAATATTGGCCACAACTGAAAAGGTCTTATCAATAAAATTTCCATTTATCCGCGATCTAGGCATAGGTACCAATCCATTCTAAATTTTTTTTTCATTCCCCCTACGGGAAAATTCTCCTACAACGAAAGGAATTGTACAATACGAAATAGCATAAAAAATATTCATAAAAAAAAAATGAAATTTCAACATTTATATCAAATAAAATGGAAAGATACGAACCCTCTACTACTACTCATATTCAAAGACGAAAATTGTTACTTTTTGCAGGAATCCATAATAAATATTGAAATACGATTCGAATTCATCCTGTTGATGATGATTGGATTATGATGCAAAGAAGGAGGGAAAACGAACCAAATAATTATTCTCTATGATGGAAATAGAATAACCGTCTATTTTGTTTGTGTTATGTGAATAATGAATAGATACTATACAATCAAATAGTCCCAGGATGAGTCATGAATTTATAAGAGATCCATGAAAAAATCTATTTTGGGGGTGAAAACTTTAAAATAAATGAATTTTATAATTTTTATGGAATCGTCGGTTAAATGGAATCATTGAAGTAAAGATCTTTATCAAAAATGGGATATTTTTTTAGTTCGAATTGCTTGTACCTTACCTAGCCAACGCAAACAAAAAGGTGAATAATTCGCTATTCGTTCGGTTCCTGGGTCATAATTGTTGTGTAGGAAAGGTGGCCGAGTGGTTCAAGGCGTAGCATTGGAACTGCTATGTAGACTTTTGTTTACCGAGGGTTCGAATCCCTCTCTTTCCGTACCTTTCCCCAACTCACCCACATAGCTGGCCGTACAAAATTAACCAAGAAGTAGATCCTTTTTTACTATCTTTATTCTTTTATATATATTCTAGGTATATATCGATTTTCTATTTCTAATTTAATTGCGATATGTAAAATTAGGGAATAATAATAATATGGAATAAGGTCGACAAGAAATCAAAATATCTCTGTCGATCTATGATCCAGGAAGGGAAAAAATCCGGATCAAAACCCTGACCTTAATCTTAAATTAAATATCTTAAATAAATTTAGTTTGGAGAAGCGGGGGCTCATTTTTCCGAAACCTTTCCTTTGAGGTACCCTTAAGTCTGGCGGGAATAATATTCTACAACTAGCAATTCATTTATTTTCAAACCGACCCACTTATTGTCTATTATTTGATTGACTACTCCTTTATATGGGAAGGGGTGAAGAGTCAAATGTTTTGGCAATTCCTCGCTGTGGGATGAATCGAGATAATTTTGAACGAGAACTTTGGATTTTTGCTTATCCCTCGCCATAATAATATCGGTGGGTTTGCAACGATAACTTGGTATATCTACTATACGATCATTAACTAAAATATGTCTATGATTAACTAATTGGCGGGCTCCAGGAATAGTCGGAGCCATACCCAATCGAAAAAGGATGTTGTCCAAACGCATTTCAAGTAATTGGAGTAAAACTTGACCTGTTGACCCTTTAGCTTTTCTAGCGATACAGAAGTATTTAAGTAATTGTCGTTCTGTAATACCATAATGAAAACGTAATTTTTGTTTTTCTTCTAGACGAATACGATATTGAGATCTTTTCCCGGAACGTGATGGGTTTCTAAGATCTCTAGGCTTTTTATTAGTTAATCCTGGTAAAATCCCCAGACGTCGTATTTTTTTAAAACGAGGCCCTCGGTAACGCGACATAAAGACTCCTTATTTGGTGATATTTCATTTTTTTTATTAAAGAAATTAAAACTGAACTAAATGATAACTGAAGCGAACTCCCTTGAAGCAGTCTATTATATTAATATTAATTCGATTAGACTAGAACGAATACTGGCACTAGACGGAATAGTGAGATGAAAGATATACGTATCCGAAGTTCCTCCTTGTTTTTGTATTTTTGTATTCAAATTAAAATGAATTTTTATTTATTAATTTGAATTCAATTTGAATGTTTTCGGTGAGTATTTCAATTTTTCTAATTATTTTATTGATTATTTAAATTGTATTGTATTTAGTATCTATAATTTAGTATCTATATACACATTAATTGAAAATTGAATTCTTGTATATATTTATTCATGGCATAAGAAATCCTCGACCTTTTGAAAAAGGAAAGGTGTCTGTAGTCTGTAATTTCAAAGAAACATCCTCAATCATATAAAAAATAGAACAAATAGCCGGCTATCGGAGTCGAACCGATGACCATCGCATTACAAATGCGATGCTCTAACCTCTGAGCTAAGCGGGCTCACATAAGACATAAGATAAACTTTACATGCATAATAATTCCATAAGCTAGATTTTAGCTATTAACTATATATAGTTAATAAAAAATAGATAATATAAATTGACTGTATTGTAATAAATATTAAATAATCTAAATAAGATAAAGATTACTATACCGATCTATAATTTTAGATTTATTCCATTCTAATTCGAGCAATTAGAATAAGAATAATCCATTTCTCTTTTTTTATCAATTATCAATCAAAAAAATAAAAATTTGGAATTCGATCCATTCGAATTCTAGTCGAAATTTTATGCGTTTTTAGAATCTTTTGAATATCCATTAAAAAAAAAATGCAATATCTTATTCTTAATTAAGTTTAGATATATTGTAATAAATAATCTTATCTTAAGTTAAGGAATTTTTATTTTTCTTTTCTATCGTTTAGTTATATTATATAGTATAAAGATTATATAGTATAAAGATTATATAGTATAAGGGTCTACTCTAAGAAAAGAATAGACAAATGGAATAGGCCTATCCTATATTCTCTATAATTGTATTCTATATCTATATAATAAATTAAATAGAATAATCTAAATTATAAATAGAATTTACTTTATATTTTATAAATCGAAAGAAAAAATGATAGATTTGGAACCTAAGAAAAAAAGAATCGACCCTTTGAGTATTCCAACTTTCAGGGGAAAATGAAAATAAAGGTTCATATATATATATATAGTGATATATATCCGGCTATCTTGAATTGAAGATAAAAAAACGATATAATTAGTTCTGATTGGCCCATCTCAAATATGAGCTCTCACTAGAAATGAAAGAAAATAGGATGAAATGTCTTTCCGTATATGAATTTATCTAGAGACTTCAACGGTTCCGGCCTAAATGAAAGGAGAAAAAAGAGGAAAGTACATCACATTGAGATCTTAAGCATACATAAACGGGGGGTATGGCGAAATCGGTAGACGCTACGGACTTAATTGGTTTGAGCCTTAGTATGGAAACCTACTAAGTGAGAACTTTCAAATTCAGAGAAACCCTGGAATTTAAAACACGGGCAATCCTGAGCCAACTCCTGCTTTCCAAAAAGGAAGAATAAAAAAGGATAGGTGCAGAGACTCAATGGAAGCTGTTCTAACAAATGGAGTTGTCTGTCATGCATTGTGCTATGTTATACGAATTCTTACATCTAAACTCCAAAAAGGATGAAGAAGAAACCTATAGGCATACGTACTTAATATCTTAATATATAAAATCTAATTTTTTTATAATAGATCTAAGATAAAATGAAAATTGATGACGACCCGAATCTTTATTTTATGAATATGAACAAATGGAAGAATTATTATGAATCGATTCCGCGTTGAAGAAAGAATCGAATATTCGTTTCTTAACTTAAAGCATTTACTCCACAGTCTGATAGATCTACCGATCCATCGGATGAGAATGAAGATAGAGTCCCATTCTACGTGTCACTCCCGACAACAATGAAATTTATAGTAAGAGGAAAATCCGTCGACTTTTAAAATCGTGAGGGTTCAAGTCCCTCTATCCCCAAAAAAGCTCATTTAATTCTCTAACTAATTATCTTATCCAATTTTTTTTATGTTAAAAAAAATTGGGTCTCTTCCTCCACAGAGCACAAAGGTCTTCGAGTTTTTCTCTTCTCACAAGTCTTGTGATGTAAATGATACATGACCAGCTTTGAGCAAGGAGTACTTCACTCATTTGAATGATTCCCAATATATATCATTACTCGTACTAAGACTTACATACAAAGTCTTCTTTTCAAGATCCAGGAAATTCCGGGGACTAAATAATACTTTGTAATACCCTTTCATCTTTTTAATTGACATAGACCTCAGTTTTCTACTAAAATGAGTAGATAATGCGTAGGGAATGGTCGGGATAGCTCAGTTGGTAGAGCAGAGGACTGAAAATCCTCGTGTCACCAGTTCAAATCTGGTTCCTGGCACACGATTCGTTTGGATGAATATCGATTTTACAAATTAATTTAAATTAATATGAATCCGATATTTATTAATCGGATAGATCGTACACATACGTAACTTATATCTCTAGGTGTCTATAGAGATACCCCACCTAGAAAATAGATGGGTAAAGAGTCTATAAAAAAGATGGAAAAGGGAAATAAATTTCGGTTTTTTTTTTCGTTTTTTATTTGTTGTTTATACTGTGTCTCCTCTCATCGAAAAAGAGTATTACTTCTTCATATGGATTCGAAAAAGTTTAATTGGTTAAATTAGTTACAAGACGAAGAAAAAGTCTAGGGAGGGTAGTGAAGGTAAAGGGTGCGAATAGAGCAGATACAGTACAAATAGACTCCGACCTCCTCTCATTTCCATTTTTATATTTCTGCATTTCCCTTCTACATTACGTGACTTTCTACAGACCGTCTAAGTGATGTTCGATGTTCGCGGTACAAAGTTCATGGTACAAAAATTTTGTAGTTCATTCTATTAGCTCGGCTCATCAAAAAAAAGTATCTTACCAACTCTCAAATTTCAATGAATTTCGAATTCTACTTTTTTCTTTTTTAACCGAGCATAATCCGAATAAAAAGTCAATTACTCCGATTGTTTGATCTAGAATAGAGTGTACAAATATTCCTTATACTTAGAATATTTCTATCTATTTGTTTTTGTTTAGTTTGCAATTCTTGAAATGAAGATAAGTTTCTTATCATTCAATAAGCATCTTGTATTTCATAAAAATTGGGGGCAATATAATCTTTACGTAAAGGCCATCCTATCCAACTTTCGGGCATTAAAATACGTTTCAGGCGTGGATGATTATCATAAAGTATTCCCAACATATCATAGGATTCCCGTTCTTGAAAATCCACACTTTTCCAAACCCAGAAAACAGACGGAATTCGAGGGTTACCCCTTGGAGCAAATACTTTTATGCATACCTCTTCTGGTTGATCCACACCAGATTCTATTCTCGTAAGATGATACACACTAGCTAACAGCCCGCCAGGTTCAACATCATAGGCACATTGGGAACGTAGATAATTA